CCACGTATGTCCTTCGTCGGTCTGTTTGTTTGTGGCCAGGGGAAGTCGCTCGCTAGTGCACCTCACCCAGGGTTCACGTCGCTAGGTCAATTCATGCTTCGACGCACTCCCGCCTCGTGTTTTCGACAGAGTAAGTGTTGTGCCATACTTCGAGAATGACACGGTTCGGAGGAACTCTAACTCATTTGGTTTCAAAGTTTGATCTTTTAGTGCCTTTCTTTCTTTACTTTAAGAGTTAAGGGATTTTCCTCCCCCTGTGGATGTTATGGTCGGACAGAGAGAAGGCGCCCTAGTTTCGGTTAAGTCATAGACTGGCAAAAGGGCCTTCTAAAGAGTCCCCAGCAGTTGCGGTTAAGTAATCGGAGGATGCACCCGCTGTGGAGTAGGCAGGTGAAGCTGTCTTTGCTCTCTTTCCTGTTTCCACTTTCTTATCTGTTTTGTCTCAAGTAAGTAAAGAAAACCTAGTTGATAGGATAGATGAGGATGAGTCTACCCGATTTCTTTAGTTCTTTATATAGCATATGTAATAGATTGATTATCAGTCTCTGTTTAGTCGAAAGCAAATCAATATTCAAACTGAGTGATGACTTGACTGACAATAGAACAAGGTAGCTGCTCTTTGTCCTCTATATGCAGGATTTCCTTTCTTTTCAGTAGTTCACAGACAATTAGCAACCTACCCTGTCTTGCATGCAGCAAGAGGGTATACGAAAACAAGCTAAACAAGCCCAGGTTCGGTTAACTGGTAAAGAAGGTAGCCCCAGGTTGGGGCTGGATTGAATCCTTTCATACGCTATTCCTCGATGCGCACTTGACACGCTAAGAAATAAACAGCTGTCTATCTTTCACAGAGAAGTCTCTTCGGGTAGGGGTTCCCTGCTTCGCGAGACCATTTCGATCTGCTCTAGGCTAAGCTCAATGGGGCCTTGCTTTCTCAATCGATAATAAATGGAAAGAGTCAAGATTAGCGTACTGAACGATTTCTATTATTATCTTTGTAATTTAAGGCGTTGAAGAGTTCTCTCTGTCCTTCCGTCCCCTAATTAGCTAGTTGTCCCGTCCGTCGTCCAATCCCTCACTTCGTTTGTGATAGTCCGAGCAAGATAGCAGCAATCGAGCTAGCATTGAAATGGAAAGAGTAGAGTGAAAGTAGGACGAGATCTCCCTTTACCCTTCCTGTTAGTAGGATTGGATTAGTTAGAGTCTGTCTGTTCTCTTCTTTCAGAAGCTAGGGCTAGGGTCAAGCAAGCCTCCATCCGTTTATTCTATAGCCTATCGAGCCAAGCCAGATCTGCAGCCAGTGACGATAACTAAGTAGTTAGTAGTTGTTGTAGTACTTTACTGGGATGATCCACTAGATCCATAAGCCCGTAACGGAAAATAGCCTTTCTTTTTCCCAAACCTCGTTCGATCCTGAACTTCATTCTAAAATGAAGCAAGGACTGGGTGAGCAAAGTAGTCTAGCCTTAACCGCTACAGTCAATAAAGTCAAGTAAGAAATGATAGAATGAGGTACTTTACTAGCTTGGCCAAAGGGAAAGGACTATTCAAGCATTCATTCCAATAGGGATGGGGAAGATCTTCTAATGCTTCTAACCCACCCAATAAAGTTGTTCTCACGGAAAGGAACTTAGTCCGATCTTCTTCTGCCTACGCTACGTCGGACTTTTTTGTCACTATAGTAGCGAGTAGCTCGAAACCCGCAATAGAAAGTATTTAGGGGTAGAGCTCCTGTCCGGCGATGACTACAAGAAAGAAATCGAGCGGGGATAAATCCAATTTCATTGCCCAACGAAAAGAAGGTATGGTTATGCCTGAAGATGGGCTGTCAGAAGAGGTGAAATCAGCCTGAGTTCAATTAGTCCCAGCGTTATCAGTACAAGTAGCAGGGGTGTGTACCAAACAGATTCATGATGAGTTATTCACCCGCACGCACCCGGTTCTAGAACCAGATCTCCTGGATTAGCCAGTACCACGGGAAGGGGCAAGAACGGACACAGACCTTCACGCACGGGCCAAGTCACAGAAAGAAGAAAGAGCCTCGACAAGAGGCAAAGCCAAAGAAAAGAGGTTTTTTTTCCTAACAGGCCAGCCAATAGAACAGGCGCCGAAAGCAACTGGAGTTGAAAGAAGGGGCAATAGCCTTGATTATCTATTCTATCCCGCAAGGCCGAGATTAGTGATTCTCGTCGCTAAGCGAAGACTCTATCATAATCATAACAGAGTAGCGTACCGGGCAGTCCCTTCGGATCAAAGGAAGGGGTCAGACTAGCAACGGACGAAGCGGGTGAAGAGCTTAGGTATAGAAAGGGACAAAGAGGCTAGGAGCCGAATGGCCGGCCACTTGACTATCTACTACTAGAATAGAATAATGAGTGTGATAGCGCCAGAAGAGAAGCTATCAGCAACTCTCACACCTGAATGAGCTGATCGGGTAAGCACGGAGAAAGCCCTATTTTAGATATTATGGTATTCGTAAGTCAGCCGGCTACTAGTCAAGGTCTTCGTTTTTCAAGAGATTTGTCATTACAGCTAATATCATAAGAAAGATAAGAACTCATTGTTGAATCCTTCGTGCGGGCTCTGGTTCCCCGTAGCCACCGTGGACCCTCTCTCGGTTGGTTAGGGCCTTCCACCTACCTTCTAGTTGACTCCAATACTTTTATTTAAGGCCTGGAATTGTGGACACAGGGCTAGGGCGAGAAGGTTGGCACAAACAAAAGAGCAGGACCGGTACAATTAAATGACTTGGTCTATACCTTACAGGAAATAGCTTCAAGTGCACTAGCGGTGCTGCTTCTGTCTTTTCTCAGTTAGGCGAAGCAGGGGAAGAGATTCTTAACGTCAGGAATATCGGCCTTAGCATCTTTCTTATAAAAAATGATCTTTCTCTACTTGAGAAGGTTCTTACCAGGCATACTACTCATCGATTATTTTGCCCTTTTGGATCGAAACAACCTATTAAAGGTTGTCGCCTACATAACCTACCTCCCAGACTAAGTGAAGAAGGTCTCAGATCACTGTAGTTCGAGCCCTTTTGTTAAAGCAGTTCCTGACAGGTGCTGGCTCTTCACTCCAGCCCTGAAGTATTCTGCCCTCCTCACCACTCCCCTTCCCCTTATATCATGGAAGCAAGCCAAACGAAAGCTAGCTAACAAAGCATTATACAAAAGGGCCCTCTTCTGGTAGTTTGACCATGCATGCATGCTTTTTTCCATTCATTTCAGACTTTCAAATATGAAACGAAAAAGTAAGTATATCTAAAAATCTGTAAGACTTTCTTTCTCTCCTAGATCTTAGTTATGTTATTATATAATAATAAATATTATTCTCTCCTTCACATTCCTATTGGGAGAAGTTTTATCGCTTCGCACCTTTAGAGCTAAAAAAGCTCCATACTTTGGACAGAGAGTGATTTCCTACTTTACTTTAGCACTCTTTTTGTGTGCCGGGGAAGGAGTAGGAGGTGGAATCATTAGTTAAGATATCCGCGCACAGTAAATCCGATCAATAGGTTGCAATCAGATAAAGGAAAAGTTACATATTTGAGGAAGAATACGAACGGGATTCCACTGCACATTCATAGGCAGTTAGGGAGGGTTGCGCTAGTGAAGAAGGCCTAGGTAGGGCTTAAAAGAAGACAGACGGGGTTTGCATGGATGTATTTAAGGGTAAGCCACTCTATGGCTATTAAGGATTAAGCCTTCTAGCATTAGATATCCACAAGCAGAATAGGATCCCCAACATGGGACAGGTGAGGCTTGCTTGGATTTCCGCTAGCTAGGGATTGGGGTCGGCACCCAATGCAATGAAGAAGACTTTGCTAAAAGGACTGCTTTCGATTCTTTCTTGTCTCTCGGATTCTGTTGAGAAGAGGGGACAGGCATCCGACCCGATTTCATGCGGGCTGTCCTAACAAGCCAAATATCATATAAAAAGATAGGATGTTTCGAGAAAGTCTTCGTTTTTCGTTTCCTTTGAAAGTTCCTTAAGAGCAAAGAGGCGATTCGTGACCTGACCTGGAAGGCTGCTAGCAAGAGGTTCTGCAATAAATAAGGAGCTTTTGGATGGACAAATCTGCAGTCCGTGGCATTGGGCATCACGTTAAAGACCCTTATATATAAACAAAGGACTTACATATATATAAGACCCCGCGTGCGTGGTAATATCTTTAAATAAGGAACACCGGAACTCACAACTCCGCATATTTATTACGGGATCTGATGCGAGTTTGAACCCTATAGTCGAGCTTTTGGGCTAACGTTCTATTTTCTGAGTGACCGGCCTCGATTGCTCAGACGTGGGAGCGGCCCTCCGCTTTTCCGGATTTTAGGGCCGGCATGTTTCATTGTCGTGACGAGGAAATTACATATGTCTAGAAAGAAAGATTGTCTCAATATCAAGGCAAGTCGGAGGCGAGTAATTGAATCAATCCCTTCCATGGATTTTACGGAAGAGTCACTCGCCAGAACAGAGTAAGGGAATTCGGAACTCAATCACCAAGTGGTTTGTGCTAATGGTGGTCAAGGATAAGGTACTAGCTTCAGTGGGAATTATAATGTGTTCCGTTAGTGTTCTCAGCGACCTTGCTTGGTCAACAATTTGGAGAGTTTGCGAAACGAAGACTTTCGAGAACGAATATTTAACCGGGAATCAAAAAGGGGAAGAAAAAGTTAAGAAAGTAACAATAAGGCGCATATGGCACGAAAAGGAAATCCGATTTCGGTAAGACTCGATCTGAATCGTAGTTCAGATTCAAGTTGGTTCAGTGATTATTATTATGGTAAATTAGTTTATCAAGATGTCAATCTGAGATCTTATTTTGGTTCGATACGTCCACCTGCGAGACTAACCTTTGGCTTTCGTCTCGGTAGGTGTATTCTTATACATTTTCCCAAAAGAACATTCATTCATTTCTTTCTTCCCCGTCGACCACGACGACTGAAACGACGCGATAAATCCAGACCCGGAAAGGAGAAGGGCCGGTGGTGGGCATTTGGTAAAGTCGGGCCGATCGGGTGTCTTCATTCCAGCAACAAGAAAGAAGAAGAACGAAACGAAGTGAGAGGCCAGAGGGCTGGGAAAAGAGTCGAGTCGATCAGGCTCGACGACCGGGAGAAGCAAAACGAAATTAGGATTTGGCCGAAAAAGAAGCAACGCTATGGATACCATGACCGATCACCTTCGATAAAGAAGAATATTTCTAAATTACTTCGGGTCAGCGGGGCCTTCAAGCATCCGAAATACGCCGGGGCTGTAAATGACATAGCGTTCCTGATAGAAAATTACGACTCCTTCAGAAAAACGAAGTTTTTTAAGTTATTTTTCCCCCGCTCCGACGGCCCGACGAGTCATCTATTTAAAAGGACCCTCCCTGCAGTGCGCCCCTCCTTGAATTATTCGGTCATGCAATACTTTTTTTGTAGAAAGAACCAAATACATTTCGACCCCGTCGTAGTTCTCAATCATTTCGTGGCACCGGGCGTGGCTGAACCATCTACGATGGGGGGAGCGAATGCGCAGGGAAGAAGCTTAGATAAGAGAATACGTGATCGCATCGCTTTTTTTGTAGAAAGCTCGACCAGCGAGAAAAAGTGTTTGGCCGAAGCCAAAAAGAGGTTGACCCACTTCATCCGCTTGGCGAATGATCTTCGCTTCGCGGGAACAACAAAAACCACCATCTCGCTCTTTCCTTTCTTCGGTGCTACCTTTTTCTTTCCAAGGGATAGAGTTGGGATTTATAATAACCTTTTTTTTGAGGATGCCCGGGAACCACTCCTAGGTCAATTAAGGATCAAATGTTGGAACCTCATGGGTAAGGATAAGGTAATGGAATTGATAGATAAATTCATAGACCTAGGTAGGATAGGAGAGTGGATAAAGGGAATAGAGATGATGATAGAGATCATACTGAGAAACAGAAAAATTCCGTACGGGTACAACTCTTATTTGAACGAAGTGAAAAAAATGCGATCTTTGTTGTCTAATAGAACAAACACTAATACCTTAATTGAGTCGGTCAAGATCAAATCTGTTTATCAAAGTGCTTCTCCGATTGCTCAAGACATCTCTTTTCAACTGAGAAAGAAAACAAGGTCATTTCGTTCCATTTTTAGTAGAATAGTGAAGGATATTCCATTAGTAATGAAAAAAGGGGTTGAGGGGATCCGTATATGTTGTTCAGGTCGATCAGAAGGCGCAGAAATAGCTAGAACTGAATGCGGAAAGTATGGAAAAACATCTCGTAATGTATTTAACCAGAAAATCGATTATGCTTCTGCGGAAGTATCTACTCGTTACGGAATCTCAGGTGTCAAAGTGTGGATTTCATATAGTAAAAAAAAAAAGGGACGTGCTATATCCGAAACGTACGAAATTTAGTAAATATCGTAAAGGCAGATGTAGTAGGGGTTGCAAACCAGACGGAACAAAACTTGGTTTTGGAAGATATGGCACTCAAAGTTGTAGAGCTGGTCGTCTTTCATATCGAGCCATTGAAGCAGCGCGTCGGGCTATAATCGGGCACTTCCATCGTGCTATGAGCGGACAATTCCGAAAAAATGGTAAGATATGGGTAAGAGTTTTCGCAGATATCCCTATTACCGGGAAACCTACAGAAGTAAGAATGGGAAGAGGAAAAGGAAATCCTACGGGTTGGATTGCTCGTGTGTCCGCGGGACAAGTCCTATTTGAGATGGATGGTGTGAGTTTATCAAATGCTCGACAAGCCGCTACATTAGCGGCGCATAAACCATGTTCGTCAACCAAGTTTCTTCAGTGGTCGTAACGTAATTGGTTAGTGGGGAAAAACCAGGCCGGGACTCAAAAGAATTAGGCGAAGGGTTTGTTCCTGAACGAGGGAAGTGGAAAGACACTAAGGGAGAGGGGTATACTCCTTTTTGAATCGCCGAAATTGTACGACTGTTCCAGGCGTACGACCCTGATACGTTACGGTTTTTTTCGGGTACTCTTTCCTGTGATTGTATTGGATATTCTTATTTATGATCACAAGGTGGTGCTTGGGCAGGTCTTCTCTGATTACGTTCGGACGTGACAGGGAAGCCAGGAGGTCCAGGGACATAGCCGACCGATGCACTCCCCATCCAGCAGAAAGAGAGGGGAACGCAGCCCCCGCCGCCATATGAGTCGGATACTATTATAGTTTTACTCTTGTGGGAAATTCAAGATGTCTTTTTTTGTTTTGGCGATAATCACTTCTGGGAGGGTGAATCCCAGGTTCCACCACAAGAAAGAAGGACAATAGGTAGTTCCCTACGAGGAAGTGCTGCCCAGGACTACTCTACATCGGCCGGGATTGGACACTAGTCCTTCAAGTCTTCAAAGATCGGATTCAATCGATTATTCGCATTCAACTTGAACTATTCTTGTGACAACAGACGGAATTCCTTCGTTCCCTTTCTCAAAGGCAATAGGAAGATATCGATTTCGAACTAAAAGGGAATCTCGAGTACAAGCCAAGGAGAAAGACTGCCATCTCAGGCATACCATCGACAGAGTCAGGAAAGGACAGGCAGAAGGCGCGCTAAAAAAATCCGATCTTTCAACTCTATCCCTTCTCCTGCTAACCAAGCTAATTCCCAGCTCCCTATGAGCTCAGAGTCGCTAACGCAAAGAGGAAGAAGAGCTACTTCCATCATTCCAATAGTAACAAGGTAAACCGAACCCAAGTGAGGTTAAGCCGAGTCCTTTTCTTCCCCACAGCTTCGAAGCCGGGGGCAGACACGTGGGGTTCACTGGAAGGGAGAGTGGCGGGAATGATTTTTAGCAATGTAATGGAACTCAAAGCCTGTTTCATAGGCTGTACTCGTACTCACCGACTACACGGACTCTATACCAAGTCATGAGCGATAGCGAAGCCAAGCCGCCAACCAAGGGACAGCCCTCTTTGTCCACCTGTGAACCTTCTTCTACATGGATGTCAGTTGCTTTAAAGGAAGAAAAGAAGGTAATAAAAGCAAAAAGGCAAGGGCATGCGATGCCTACTATTTCTATATGTCATTTGCTTGCTTTAGGGCTAGGCTAAGCCTTTAGCTGCGGTTACGAAGAGCTCTTATTCACTCACCAGAAAGACCTGTTATTGCAAGAACAGGATTATCTTACCTTCCTTAGCCAGCTTAGAAGTAAATTTCCTATTGAGGAAGTAGTGCCATTAGTTGGAAATTGCATTTCATCTGGACATGAAATCGAAAGTTATATTTCTCGATGCATACTCATATTATCGATATGCCACAAGCTCAAGTCCCACAGCAGATTCTAGCACAACCGAGTCTGATTAACTGACTTCACCACCACCGCTTACGGCTATTTGAACAACGGTTATTTCAGTTATTACCACATAAAAAAAAATAGCAAAGAGAACAGCGGCAACAGATATGGCAACAACAGTATGATAAACCTTCTTCCCTTAACCAGGTCTCAGTTAAGTTCCTATAATTTCTGTGCAGGCGAAGGTTAAGTCTGGAAGCAGGAATGATTCTTACTCCATAAAGGTAGTGAGTTACCTACTAGTCGTAGGGCAGGAAAAGCTATTACACAAACAAGCCAGTTTTGCCAGGCTGAAGTAATGCTTATATAATCTGCTATTTCAACATCATCATATTTACCTCTAAAGAATGGAGCTTCCTAAGACTAGGTGAACAAGGTCTTTTTCTAAGAAGCATGTTGACAAAGCAGAAATGACACACACACCCACTAAAGTATTTACAGATAAGCTCGGCACCTTACGGCCATGTGCCTAGGATCCCCTGAGTGCTCTAAGGATTAAAGTCCAAATCCTATAGGAATTGAAATACCACACTCAGATCGGTGAATCTATCAGGTTTCTTTCTCCTCCTCCGGGATTCATTAATAGAACTTAAATGCAGGAATAAGCACATAGACCATAGGTATGGAAGAATTAAAATTAATTCATGTGCTTATATTTATAATTTTTCCTAGGAGAACAGGTTGGGTTACCGTAAAGTACAAGACAACTAACTATGCTCTGGTTTTTTCCTTGCCAAGGCCTTTTGACACGGGATCAGCCAGATCTCATCTGGACTCCACATACTTACTGGAAATTTTGTCAAGATCCTTCTCACATACATCAGACACACTGGTATGGATTACCTATTAGTTGCCTAGCTGTACTATCTCAGCATGGCAGCCGTCAAAATTGTCTAGACCGGCAACAATTGCTCCATATCGGTACTTCTACCAAGATGTTCCTGAGCCGCTCTACTTCTCTTCAAGCAGAGGTATATGAAATAAACTTGTTTTCCATGAAGGAATGAGTTATGCCTGTGATTTCGATGAAATTGCTCCTCTACCTAATATAATTGATAGTTTAAGTTTACTATTAGAATAGAAGTTTTCCAAAGTATCAAATTTAGGGCTTGGTCCCGAGCATCTACCATTATACCCACAATGATTGGACATACGATTGCTATCGGGCGAACGACGGGAATTGAACCCGGGCAGCAGGTAAGGTAATAGGACAATTTATCCTAAAAAGCCATTCGGGAATGTGCTAACTAAGAATGCGGGATGGACCACTTCCGGACATAGACATTGCGCCCTCCTGGGGCTGATGCGATTAAAAGGCTAGCAAAGAGACTGGAAAGCCGGGAAAGCATGAACTCCGCTGCCCTTACTACGAAAGACGGAGAAGGAGGCTGTTCTCAGGACAAATGCCAAACCAAATGCACAGAAGATGCTCTTAAAAGGAATCCCCTTATTTTAAATGACAGGTGACTGAGTAGGAGTAAGACTTAGTTCAGAAAAAAGTGTCGGTCCAAAGCAGGAAAGATTCTTTTACGGGCACAGTATGTGTTGTCGATTCTATTCAATGTGGGATAGGCTATTAAGGATAGGAATTAACCCAAAGGAATGCTTACCGAAGGGAAATGTTAACTACTCTTACTTACTATCTTCAAAGCCGCCTATTGGCGTGTCTGGATCAGGTGAATCGCTTGGCTAGATATCTCCTTAAGCGATATATCGTTAACTCCTTAGTTCCGGATAAGAAGGGATAAGCACGAAAAACCCTAGCTTTCTGTCGATCCTTAGCTCCTGCGTCAGATCCTTTTGCCCCTTACTCTGCTGGATGGAAAGCGGATGCAAGAGAACTCTCAATGGCTGCAAGTAGAACTGCCATTGAACTATATGGATAGCAACTCCCACCGGATGGAGATATCTTAACTTTTTTTTTTTTCAAGCTCGCTTGCCGGTAAGAAAAAGAGACAGCTACTGGACACTACGGGGACTGTAAGCGATCTAACAGAACTGGCCTGTTGAACGGAACTCAGACTAGAGATATCAAATGACCCAGGGGACTGGACCTCTAGATGTAGCACTGGATGTAAGAAAAAAGTAGCAGAATAGAATAGATAGGCAAAGCAGCACTTAGCACTCCAACTAATGGCCTTAAGACTGTTGCAATTGGTACAACAGCTTCTCAGGGGATTCAATCAAGAAGAGTGGATTCTGGGCTACGTACGCTAAACCTTTTCCTTTTCTTTTGCTGACCGGAAGGATTTGATGTCCAGACTGGATAAACATCTAAGAGCTTCTTCTTTGCATTTGCTTTGGGATTTCTCCCCAGCGCATTCCGAAAGTCAGTGCCCCTCTCCGGCTCGTTACAAGTATTCCACTCGCACCTCTCTGCATGAATCCCATTCCGCCTCACTTGCAAGTCTTCAGAAAGGGGCGGTCCTGACCTATTAGGAAAGGGGAAAGCAACGAGAATCTTTCTACCTTCACGGGTGAACCTGGAAATAAAGAAACTAGCATTTCCCTTCACTCATGCGGGCGCAGAGTCACGAGCTCTTCATGGATAGAAGATAAAGATCTGGGTAAACCTCATCAATTCCATTCTATGTCGGGGCCATCATTTCTCCCGGAAGGATTTCTTAAGGGGAATGATGAAAGAGGCTTGGTATTCGAACTCACGAAGCCACTTTCTTGCGGGGAACGCTTTCGTAACCAATTTATATTTCCTTGGCTTCAGGCTAGTCAACTCATCTTATGCGCTTTTTAATAAATCCAGTTCAAGTACTCAAAAGTAAAAGAAAGAGAAGGATCTAGTGACGTAAACCACATGATGCCAGTGGCGATGAACACATCCAGCCGAAGCCAATAGCAATCAGCACTCCGGTCATGGTCTGAGAGGAAATGGTCAAAATGGTTCCGGAGAGGGAAAGTACCACTTAAGAAGTCCCCAATCGTTATTTTTTTTCATGGATGGAAAGCCTTCGTTATATGAAATGACACTGCCAGTAGTCAGCTTTCAAGTGACCTGTAGGGCTCCTGCCACAAGGATGGGATGGCTGGCTAAGCTTGCTCCAGGACAGGAGTGGTTGGTTGAAGAGAGGTACAACCTCTGTTCCATTATTTTATTCCCCCTTATCTATCATAGTCAGACTGGAGGCCGAGATAAAAGGATAGCCAAAAAAGACCCATAGATAGGGGGTTCTTATCAGAAAGAGAAAAAGGAATACGAATTCGATCCGTAACGTAAATAGGAAACGAATCTAGCACTACAACTAGAAGAAAGAAAAACAAGAGTCGCCGGTAGGCGCCCCGTCGGATGTTTTCGTTGGATTTGTTTTTGAGACGAAAAATCAATCGGATGTCCCTTTATCCAGTGCTGTAGAGGAGACAGCTGATGGTGCTAAATCAGAACAATGGGTACCACACATCTAAAAAAAATCCGTCTTAGACTCTAAATAAAAAAAAAAAGAAGAATATTTTTCGTAAAGAAGGAAGAATATGAATTGGCTAGCCCCACCCCTAAGCCCTAAAACAAGGCACTAGAAAGCAAAGAAGGAAAGTAAGGAAAGAATAACTTGAAGCTCTACGGGTGGGACCCTCACACCCAAAGGAGACTTCCCCACAACTGCATTCCACATCAGTTGTTGGCTAGTAAAAAAGAGAATCTATTAGTTAAGACTAACCCGGAACCATTGACTAGTAAGAATCGGGATCTCTTCTTTCTTCGGATGAGGCTTCTCCTTGGATGAAAGAGGTCATTCAGCCTTCCATATCTCCGATGCCTACGCCCAAGCGAGGCAGATCACGTGCTCAGGGAAGTCAACGAATGGATATGTGGGAATCATCTCGTAGGACGATCTTTGGCGCAGAAAGTGTTGAGACAGGGCTACTACAGGCCGAGTCATCAGGAAGATGCTACAGCGCTTGTCCACCGGTGTTAAAAATGTCAAAGGCAGGCCAACCTCCAACATCAACCATCAACCCCACTTAGCCCTATCCTAAGTCCGTGGCCCTTCGCACAGTGGGAGATGGATATGATAGGCCCTTTCCCTCTTGCCACCGGTCAGAGAAAGTTTAGAATTCTGGCAATTGATTACTTAACCAAGTCGGTAGAAGCAGAGAAGATCATGGAGAGGAAGGCCCATTACTTTGTTTGGAAGTCTATTGTGTGCCGCTTCGAGGTACCGCGGATCTTAGTTACCGACAATCCAATTTGATAACAGCTCATGAAGAAATTTCTGCGCAGAACTTGGCATTGAACACAGGTTCACCTCGGTAGGTCATCCCCAACCAAGAAAATGGTCAGGCTGAGGTAACCAAGCGCACCATACTGAAAGGGCTCAAGACTAGATTAGATAAGGCAAAGGGGCTATGGGCAGATGAGCTGCCTAGTATACTGTGGGTCTACCGGACTACGAGTCGAACATCCACTGGGGAGACCCCTATCCTTTGTGACCTCAGTCCGAGAACATCCCATCCTCTGCAACAGAAGACTATTTGGTTGGCAGAAACGGCCTATTTTGTTTGGAAAAGATCCTATGTTAGCGTTAGGAGACATCAGATGAGTATTAAGTGGCAGCGGGTGATGAAGCTATAGCGGACTCCCTTTCGTCTTCCAATGACGCGAAAGAAATGGTCTCCTATACAGCAGCAAATTCAAGTAAATTAGAAGATTCCGCTTATTATAATATATAAATAAATAAACTTACTACTTTGGTTCTAGGATATTCCCATTCTTCTCCTTCCAAGTGAGTTATATGCAAGGCCTTTTTTTCTTCTCTTGTCGCAGGAGCGCAGTCTTCCTTAATCAAAAACTTTCTTGCTAACTTCAGTCAAGAGCTGAATTTCTGACTCGAAAAGTGACTCACGAGCCTAACGTGGTGGAAAAGTGTCCGTCTCCCCCCTTCCAATATAAAATTATCAATTACATTACAGAAAGAGAAAAAAGACGGGCAAAGACCGACGAAGTAAAGTATGCCAAAGGCCCGTTACAGAACAACAAGACTAGGGGCTGCCTCTTGATCTTGAACGCAAGAAAGACCACTGTCGTTCGCGCGCCTAATTCCTCTCTCTCCAGAGGCCAACTCCCATTTTCATAGAACTAGGGGAGGGTCAGTTCCTCCGTCGGAGCTATTCAAGACTATCATTGTCCACTATAATTTGTCGTTCTCTCGCTAATGGATTGAATATTCAATAATAAATCTTGAATTGAAGCTTTCAAACTTTAGTAGGGCAAGCCCTTTATTCAACCATTCCTGCAGGCAGCAAGTTGACCCCTCCCCCTTCGGGCAGTCTCTGTTGGATGTGGATCAGGTTTATAAGAAATAGATTGAAAGTAGGGCGGGAAGTACAAGGTAGAGCTCGACCAGGTACGATACAAAAGGAATTGGTCAAGAGCCGTCTCGTGAAGATTGGTGTCAGAGTTCAGATGAGAGGATTGGGTTCGGTTTCAGTGAGATGTGTTCTCCGTAAGTTTCCGCGTCAAGGAACAGACAAGCACTTAGGTAATAATATCTTTCTCCATCAATAGAAAATGTGTCATGAAATTTTAGAGGTCATGGAATGTCTTTATTTCTTAAATCTTCATTTCGCCACTTAATAATTTCTTTGATTATCCTGTCACCGGTTATGTTCGCTGCCTATCTCTTTTTTTATTTGATTGGTTTTAATCCCGACCTAATTCTTCTTAAACTAAAAGGTTCTTTTATCCTCCACGGGTTACGTGCTATTTTTCGGCTCTTTGGTTTGGAGATTCCCCTTGGTCTTGTTTCTATCGTAGGTTCGGTAGTAGGTTCCAGCTTGCACATGCAGGATCCCCCCCCCTTCGTCTTTCTTTTCTCCCGGCTATAGCGCGAGAGAAACGCGAACAGCGGATTCTCAAGCAGGGGATTCGTCGCGAAAACAACCTATCTGTCTACTTGCTTTCAGTTCTGTTCCCGTCTCGATCTTAGCTTAAAGCTCTCAACCTATTCTATTCTTTCGCAAACCAAGTTCACTGCCTTAATTTAGGAGTGAAATAAACCCGCTATGAGTAGAAGGGACTTTGCCGGGTATTCCTTCTTCTTGATAGCGCAGGGGCACAGCGGTAAATACCGAGGAAAGAAGATAAGAAAATTTTATCCCACGCCACGGTAGATAGTGTTCTGTGGAGGAAGGAAGCCAGGCATAGGCGTATCCGCCTTGGAAGTTTTAATGCCCAAAGATGGTCCTTCGATAAGCCCTTTGCTAAAGCTTCTATGGATTGCACCTTTAGAAAGGAAATCAGCATTTAGGACAATTTAACCAACCAAGGAAAAATGGCACATTTCGATGTCTCGTAGGAAAGGAAATCCTATCTATGAAAAAATAACCTAAAGTGTCGATTTAACTTTTAAGGAGTAAGTAAAAAAGGTCCCTCGAATGGAATAATAGCTTTTCCGGAGGAAGTAACTTATTATATTATAATAGTTGATAGTTGATGTAAGAGAAGAAATTACGTAAGTGGTAGAAAGAATAGTTCAGTTCAGTAGGCTAATCTTGACTCTTTCCATTTTCGATTGAGAAAGCGGCAGGCCCAAAGAGCTCTCCAATCGTGCCTCGAAATGAGGCCGGAGAGCCGGTAACCTGAGATCGGCCTAAGATCGAGATAGAAACTGAGATTGATAAAGTGTTCAGTGATGGAATATTGAATCTCAGACCTATCCCTGGAACCTGAAACAGAACTGAAATCTCGGAAAGTCTGACGTGCTCTCTCTGATATATAAGTAAGAGAAAGAGGATAGTTGAAACTCTTGACTTTGTAGACCTAATTCAGTAAGATTCTGAAAAATGGTCAAGAGTAGCTCCAAAGACTCGGAATCGTGATGAAGGTGGGTTGCAATGTCTTGAATTCTCTTCCCAGGGGGAAGAACAAGAGCATTATGAAAATATATTTGGAGCAACCCCTCTATTTGTTTTTTAATCTCCTCTCGGAAGGTGTCAAAACATAGGTCTCCCAGCCTTTCGGCCATATTTTCGTCGGTTAACCCCCGAAGGCGACCTGCACGAAAGATTATGTTAACTATAAGGGGGATATAAGCTAGTCCTACTATCGTGAATATTTCGTTGACCATCTCGGATAAAAAGGTAAGAATGTTTGGAGTCATCTCTTAGGAAATGCGGAATGGAGGAGTAATTCAAATTTATATAGATACGGGAGAAGATTAAACCTCTCTTGGCGTGATTTGAATTAGGCCATCTCTCTATCTAGGGAAAGAGTCCCGCCTTCGATGCTTAACTTAATAAGTACCGAATCCAAGTATAATCCTAAAAAAATTCTATACATCATAAAGACGAAAAAGACCCTTTGCCACTTCCTTTTTTCGTAGCTTAAAAGGCGTCCCTTTCTATTATTTGGATATGCCCTTCCTTATTTACGCAAATAAAGCCGCCTGAATGCTAGACTCTACCAAGTAAAGCAACTCCAACTGTCACTGCAACTGGCTCGCAAACTATTCCTGCTTAGGGATACAACCTATGGCAACTCCCAATGGCTGACTTACTCCACTCCAGCATTGCCTTAACTTGCTTGTTAGCCTTAGGGACTCTAACCCCTAGAAGTCGAATTCGCTCGCAGGTAGGAAGAAATGGAACTCCTTGTAAGCTTTCTCCAATTGGCTCACAAGAAACAGGCTGGAATGGCACGGGAAAGAGATGCCACTCTATTTGTAAGGGCAATAACAGGTACTGCTACGAGGGCTCCCACCCCTCCTGCTATACCGGGCTTCCACTTCTGATATTCCTTTTTAAACACCGATGAAATCCAACACTGGTAAACTCATATCTCAAGGGACGGAGGTACCTTAGATTAGAAGCCCATACATACATAAGTACTGGGACTTAGCTTAGGACTGCAGGAAATAGGATAGCCACTAGGCCAGCTACTAAATACACAAGCACTAAACAATATATGGTGAAAGCATCTTCTCTAGGGTAAATAAAAAGAAATCAATATTGGCTTACAGGGCTTACCCCTACTCTTATGCTTGACTAGAAATTATGCTTGCTTAACTTTTTTCAAGTTAAATTGGAACTTCCAGGCAAATTCATTCCTCTTTCACCTATCCCTTAACTCCCAGGGGGATTCCGTACAGCTATACAATCACAGTTCTCTCCCTCCGCACAGAAGAGAGTCGGTGCGTAATGGATCTACCCCTGCCTTCGAAAGCTCCATTCCTGTTTACCAGGATCCTGGAACCATTCCTTGAATGATTGAAAATCACGAGTCGAATTTCTCTCTACCTATTCTACTATCAACCTCTTGACACCGCCTAGCGCTCTCCTCCTCTTTTGTTCGCTTCGCTCTCCTCCCTCGACTAAGGCCTGAAAAGATAAAGATTTCAGTCTGAATCTAAAGCCCTACTATTGGCTTGAAAGAGCTCACTAGATTGATCGCAAGCAAAAAGAAACCTTCAAACTCGCTTTCGCATGTTGTTCTTCACTAAACATCGAGGTTTCAGGTGAAAGTGAAGGTTCGGATCGGCCTACGTCTCTTCAGGTCCGGTTTTCATTAAAGGGCTTCCTTGAAAGTACTTTTAGGATACTGCTTTAATAACAAAAATGGGACAGTAGCTTCACTTTCGATAGGCCTACATCTCGCCTTCCACTACCGGAAGATAAATGGATGACTCCCGGAACTTAGACGTACCGCTCACCGCAAAGAAGAGTTTCTGTACTACCTATTTATCCATAAAGGCTTGAGCGCATCGCTTTCCAACTGTGCCTATTTATAGCTTGAAAGTCACCCTCGACTTCCCGCTGTCCCACTCGAAACAGACTTTCACTAGCGCTTGACGGTGCGAACTGAACTAAAACTCTCTCCACTGTCTGCAGCGCCTGCCGTGGGCTCTAGTTACTACTGACCGCTAACCAAATGGTAAGAAGGAAATGAGTCTTTATCACCCTCTGCACATGACTAATAGTGAACGAACCTCGCAATTAGAATGACCCGACCATCTCAGGCACTTCGGAATGATCCCATAAAGGAGTCGATGATTCCTGTGAAATGGAATGTGAGAGTAGTCGAAGCATCATCGTAACATCAGTTGGCGATCCCATTCCTCCTCCTTTCTATCCCAGTTAGTCCTGTCAAGCTAGTCTAAGCTATTCGGCAGTAACTTCACTTGCGCCTTTGGAGCACTATGGATGGGGGATCTATACTTATACAGCCGGAAGTCCGAAGAGACTGTCTATTGTATTGAGACATATTTCAGTGAAGATTACCCTCTTCAAAACCTTTCTTCAAAGGAGTCGGAAGATGCCTTAGCATTAGCTTTGTCACATCTCAAGGTCTCGGACTTGTTCTGTTCGTCTATCGAGCATCTCCGTCTCTAGCTCTGGGTTCTCAGTTCGCTAACTAGTGTCAAAGAAAGGGTTTAGCACTTCCATTGGTCCATAGAATACCGAATCACTGACAGTCAACAAGACAGACCGATTTCACTCCTTCGATGGAGATTCATCACACTCTATGCACTAGCCCTTTTGTCAATTCATTAACGGACAGAAGCAGACATCATTCAATAAGAATGTGTGTATGAGTTACGCCCTTCCGAGAAGAAAGCAGAAAGCTAGTCTTTGAATCGCTTAGGATATGCATTGGTTGTTCTTCCCTCAATAGACAGATACGATAAAGAAAGATCTCACTGCTGGGAGGTGGAGATGGATAACACCCCAAAACAACTAAAGGCTGACCAGGTCGAAGAGGGAAGTAACTCGCCCTATAATAGAATAGTGAAAGCTGGAGAGGAACGAAGGGATGAGGTATTGGAGCAGGTAGGGCTTCCTTTCCTAACAGGTCTCAGTCTTCGAAGTGATCCAACAGTTCCATCTCCAGTAAAAGCATAAGAGGTGCATCTGATCGGGTAGCAGTGGGAGAGAGGAAGAAGAGGCACCCACTAGAGAACAAATGATATGGCTCGTTCGTATAGGCAGATCAAAAGTGAATGCCTATGTGCCAAATAGCGTGACTCAAGAGATAATTGCAGCATGTCAATCAAGGTCCGGATCGAATCGCATTGAGAAGGAAGGGAGACAGATCTCAATGTCATGATAAAAGGAGCGGGGACGGGCGTCAGAGAAAGCTGGTAATCGAATAAGTAGTGAGTAGTAAGGCTGACGGTGAGTAAAACGAACAAGCTGGGGGCTATTGAGCTTGTTGAACCAGTGAATCTTTCGGTCCGGCCTTCCAGTTACGAAGCGGATTGTGTTACACCCTTCTGTTCATCTCATCCCAGTTGTAGTTGATCCAATCGATCCAGAACCAGCGGTAGTTTAACTAGTGAAAGCAAGGCCGGGAAAGAGGAAAGCAATTCCCTTCTTTCGGTAAATAATTTCTTTGAACTTCTCTTCCTATTCTTATTTTCACTTTATCTACCATCGGCTGAGGGCATCCCTTATCAGCTTCCCTTGTTTTGTCTGTCATAGTATTTGACTTTCTCGATATGAGTCGAGTGACTTCGTACCATTGAATAGTATAACATCACTCTTACCAATACTTCTTTACTTGATTTTCTTACTGGGGAAAGTGAACTTTTGGAATTCTCTATCTCCTGCACACCTCCTATGGAAAGGTCGGAAGCATCTGTGTGGACTTCGAGCACCTTTTCGAAGTCTGGCAAGACTAGAACAGGCTCCTGTGTCACAGCTGCCTTCAACTCCTCGAAAGCATTCTGGCACCTCTTGGTCCACTCCCACGACTTGTTATTCTTTAATAGTTCCGCTGCTTTTGCAGAAAATCCCTTGATGAACCGCCGATAGTCATTCACCAAACCGACGGAATGACCGTCACTCAGATACCGTCGGTAGGAGGCTCCCACTCTCTGATGGCCTGAACTTCCTTCTCGTCCATCACAGGAGATCATATCTTAGTGATAAAAGCCGTTATGCTTGATGAGGATTTCTCCCCTTATCTGACTGGTGGTTCTAACCTGATATCTATCATTGAGTCGGGATCAGAGTGAACCCGCTTGCCCTAACCTGACGGCTTAATGCCCGAGCGAGTAAGGCAAGCAACAGGACTGACCTTTTCTCTCATTCCTATCGAGAAGACTAAGTCAGGGCCGTCACTTAGACTTAGAGAGAGTTAGTTGGGTAGGGATCTAAGATCAAGAAATCCTAAGGGAGTTGAAGTCTCGAAAGAAGAAATTGGAAAGAAGAAATAGGCAAGTTGGGATCGGATTCCCCTTAAAGTTTTAAATGCGCTGTATAGGCATACATAGACTGTTCCGTCTCCGTCTCAAGGCAATAGAAGTGGAAGTCTTAGAACAAGGACAGGGCCGGGATAGGAGTTTGCTCCATAAGTAGAAGTATAAGTATCCCGGATATCTAGTATAACTAGCGGAAGGAAGGAAGACTGAACTAGGCACTTAACAGAACCAGGCAAGTGATTCCCCAAGGAAGTCTGAGGAAGAACTGTGTTCCCACCTGCTTCAGTAAAGGCAGTTTCACAAGGAAAGTAAACCTGGGCTATATTATTATTTAAGCGAGTAGGCTGTTTATCCCTTTTAGCTGGTAATGCTATATTACATACTTTGGAGACAGTAATCTAATGTAATTGGTATCCCACGATAAGATCGTTATAAATGAAATGAAATGGGGAGGAAACTTTAAAAACTTCTTTTATATTATACGAGGGAATGAAACCTTGTTTAAATCTTCGAGTGATAGGATAGGGCCCTGGGAACCGGGGCCAGGCCTTAGTGAATAGGGCAAGGAAAACCTCTTTCTTAAATTCTTTCAATATTGGACATTTCATAGTTCCGAATCTCTTTAGAAAGAAGATCTTTTGTCTCATGGTAGCCTGCTTCAGTACCCTTACGAAACTTTCATTAATTATAGCCATATACTTCACATGTTTCTAGCGATTCACATGGGATTATCAAATGATACAAGTCTTGGATAAGAATCTACAACGCACTAGAACGCCCTTCTCTCTACCAGGGTTGTTCCAAACAGACTGCTTCACCCTGCAGCTTACAGGCTTTATATGTTGTTTCTCAAGAGACATGCCTTTTCTCTTGCATCTCATATCAGTGGTCCAAGCTATCAAAAGATTATGAAATCTATTGATGATGTTCTTCAGCTTTCCCAAGTGTATGGCCACAAAGAGTGCGAACCTGGAGTTATTCTTGTTGAATTTATCTTTTCAATTGTGTAGCAGTTGCTTGAAGCATCATTAGATGATGAAGGATTACTGGAGAATGTCCCAGATAATAGGCCTAGATGGCTAACCAAGTCACATAATATGGATATTGATGGTCCTGACTGCTTCAGTGGAAAGAAAACTGAGCAGAAGGATGGGCTGCAGAAGGCAAACACAGCAATGGCTATTGAGATCATTGGAGAATTTTTGCAAAACAAAAGAACTTCAAGGATCATTTCCTTAGTTCATCGAAACTTGCCACCACATTGGGAATCTTTCATTCAGCAACTGCAGATGCTCGCGACAAACTCTTCAGTTTTAAGGAACTTGAAACATATAAGTCCAGAGACCCTTTTGCATTTTCCTTCCAACATCCATAAGTTTTTGTCTCGTGAATGCAAAACTAAGCTGGAGTTTAATGCTATCATGGCAGCTGGTTTACAAATATCTTCCCCTGGTCGTTCTCATGGTGATAATTGGTCCTCACTATGGCTTCCTATTGATCTTATTTTGGAAGATGCAATGGATGGAGGAGGGCAAGTTACAGCAACTAGTGCTGTTGAAATTCTTAAAGCCTTGGTGAAGGCTTTACAAGCAGTAAATGGCACTACAAGGCACAATACATTTATCTATTTGTGGGTTTCAGCACTATGGCTAGTTCAAAGGGAGAGAGATCCAAGTGAGGGTCCTGTACCGCGACTTGATACCTGCATGTGTATGTTATTGTGCACTACAACTCTTGTAGTCGCTAATATTATTGAAGAAGAGGAAGGTGAACTGATTGAAGAAGCTGAACGTAGCCCAACTAATCAAAGAAAAGACAAAGAAGCTTTAGGAATGTGTCGTGGGGAATTGGTTACCAGCTTACAGCTATTGGGTGAATATGAGGGCTTACTGACTCCTCCCCAATCTGTTATTCAGGTAGCTAATCAGGCTGCTGCCAAGGCTATCATGTTTGTATCAGGACATGCAGTTGGCAATGGATACTAAAAATGTTTGAGCACCAATGACTTGCCAATGAATTGTTCTGGAAATTTACGGCATCTGATTGTTGAGGCTTGTGTTGCAAGAAATCTACTTGATACATCAGCTTATTTTTGGCCTGGTTATGTCCATGCACGCAGCAATCATATACCTCATAGCATTCCTGGCCAGATTCCCGGCTGGTCATCGTTGATGAAAGGGTTACCGCTAACTCCTAAATTGGTCAATGTTTTAGTTGCAACTCCAGCTCCTAGCTTAACAGAGATTGATAAAATATATGAAATTGCAAGAAATGATTCAGATGAAGAAAGGATTTCTGCTGCTACCATTCTTTGTGGGGCATCTCTAGTACGTGGCTGGAATGTGCAGGAGCACACCATTATTTATTTTTATCACATTGTTGCTCTCACTTCCAGTTCCTCCTAATTACACTGGGACTGAAAGCCATTTGATCAGTCAAGCTCCATTTTGAAACGTACTTCTTATTGGAATTTCATCTGTGGACTGTGTTCTGATTTTCTCCTTACATGGCTTGGTTCCATTGCTTGCGGGTATGCTAATGCCAATATGTGAGGTTTTTGGATCATGTGTTCCTAATGGTTCGTGGACGCTTGCTACTGGAGAAGAGCTCTCTTGTCATGCAGTGTTCTCTAATGCATTCACTCTTTTGCTCAGGTTATGGCGTTTTAATCATCCACCTATTGAACATGTGATGGGGGGTGCAGCAACTCCAGCATTAGGATCCCAACTAGGTCCTGAGTACTTTTTGTTGGTTTGGAATTGTTTATTAGCATCCTTTGGAAAATCACCAAAAGATCGAATGAAAAGCAAAAGGCTGTCAAAATTTATTACATTATTTGTGGAACCCCTATTTATGGAGTCCTTTCCAAAATGAAACTTATGGTATCGGCAACACAAAGAATGTATTGCTTCAACCCGCACTGGTCTTGCACCTGGAGGGCCTGTTCATCAGATTGTTGATGCACTACTAAGCATAATGATTAGGAAGATAAATAGAGGTACTCAATCTGTGACACCTACAACTTCTGGAAGCAGCAATTCGTCTAGGTCTGCATTAGATGATGCTGTGATGAAACTGAAAGTGCCCACCTGGGATATCCTTGAAGCTACTCTATTTGTGCTTGACGCTGCTCTTACAGCCTGTGCTCATGGAAGACTCTCTCCTCGTGAATTGGCTACAGGCCTCAAAGATCTTGCCGATTTTTTTTCAGCAACTCTGGCAACCATTGTAAGCTACTTTTCAGCTGAAGTAACACAGGGCATATGGAAGCCAGCTTATATGAATGGAACTGATTGGCCTAGTCCTGCCGCAAATTTATCCATGGTTGAGCAACAGATAAAGAAAATTCTAGCAGCCACTGGTGTTGATGTCCCAAGCCTTCCTGTAGGTGGGAACTCTCCAACTACCCTTTCTTTGCCATTGGCAGCTTTTGTAAGCCTGACAATAACATATAAATTCGATAAAGCTTCTGAGCGCTTCCTTGTCCTGATAGGTCCAGCTCTGAATGCTCTTGCTTCTGCTTGCCCCTGGCCATGCATGCCCATTGTAGCTTCTTTGTGGGTCCAGAAGGTGAAGCGTTGGAGTGGCTTCCTTGTATTCTCTGCTTCTGGAACTGTCTTCCACCACAGCAGGGATGCCGTAGTTCAGCTTCTAAAAAGTTGCTTCACATCAATCCCTTGGACTTGGTTCTGCCTCTATTTATAGCAATGGTGGTGTCGGGGCCCTTCTTGGTCATGGATTTTGTTCCCGCCTCTCCGGTGGGATCTCCCCAGTTGCTCCTGGTATTCTCTACCTAAGAGTGTTTCGGTCTGTTAGAGATGCTATTATGTTCTTGACAGAAGAAATTGTATCTCTTTTGATGCTTTCAGTCAGAGATATAGCAAGCAGTGGTTTGGCCAAGGGACAAATGGAGAAACTAAAGAAGACCAAATATGGAATGAGATATGGACAGGCTTCTCTTGCCACATCGATGACACGTGTCAAGCATGCTGCTCTACTTTACTTGGGGCCTCATTGGTTTGGATATCAGGCGGATCAGGCTTTGGTTCAATCTTTAATAAAAGAAACTCTGCCTTCCTGCTTTTTATCAGAAAATGGGTCGGAGCAGTAAGGCGGAGGAGAATCTGGACTTGTGGTTGCCATGCTTAGAGGTTATGCACTGGCATATTTTGCTGTGCTTAGTGGCAGCACATTTGCTTGGGGTATTGACTGTGTTCACCAACATTGCCAGCATCAAAACGACGACCGTCCATTCTTGGGTCTCATTTGGAATTTCTTGCTAGTGCCCAAGATGGGAAAATATCACTACGTTGTGATTGGGCTATGTGGCATGCATATGTGTCAGGGTTTGTGAGCTTGATGGTGCGCTGCACACCTTTGTGGGTCCTGGAAGTGGATGTGGATATGTTGAAGAAACTGACTAGGAGAGTGAAACAAGCTACGGACTTAGCTAATTTCTTACTAAGCGTCTTCAATCTGATAGTGCCTAATAGAGATTTTTCACTGAACTGTCCGTAGGGGGAAGACTCTCGTTCGTGCCCAGCAATCAAACTCCATAGTGTTAACGCAACGGCTTTCTTCCTGAACTAAGCAGACGACAATTTTGTATTCCCTTCCATCCTATCGCAAAGCTCGAGAACTACGTACCGGAAATAAATAAAACAAAAAGTCTGACCTAGGGGACTGCTACCTACTAAGCCGAGCCTGCAGTTGCACAAACTTCTACCATACTTCTGCAACTGAAATTAATTACTAAAGCAGTGGAACCTGTCGAGGCTGGTCAAGATCAATAGGCCAATATTCCTTCTGTTTGTGTAAATTGACCCAATCTATGGAGTTCTTTTTCCCTCCGGCGGGGCTGTTAGAGTCCGTCCCTGATCTCAACTAGCACTAGCCTTCGTGTTAATAAGTGTAACTGAACTAGAGCTAAAGGCACGTAGTTACTCGAGCTAAGCTATAGGGTCTATGTTAATAGAGCTCGACTGTAAGTAAAGGAGAGGAAGATACTTTATCTCCAGCTCAATCACCAGCACGTAAATATAAGATATTCCACTTCTATGCTCTATTTCTATTTCTTGTTTACTCCGTTCCACTCGCTTGTGAGCTCGTTTGGGAAGCTAGATCATTCAACATGCTTTCTTAGCTGGAAATAGAATGATACTGATTATCTTATTATTACAGCTTAAGTGCATTTTATATATAAGATAGAATCTCATGCATGCTTGGAAGTTAGGTTACTCTAAAGGATTTTCTTAGGTGCTAGAAGCTGCTTGAGGACTTGCTAACCTTACTCTTCCTTATCCAGTGAAAGATTAATTTTTTGAGTTAGATCGAGTGGAATCTTTCCGAGAAGAGGTGCCAATCCAGGCTAACTAGTATGAGTTCATACCCGCCTTTCCCTGCTTTGAGCTTGAACGTGGCACTAAAGCTGAGCTCATGAAAGAGACTTCAGGTTATAAAAAGATTTCCTTCCTTTAAGGCTAGCTCATTTCCCGATTCGAGGACTTATTACTACTTAATTCTTGCAAGCCCACACCTTAGAAGAGAAGCAAGAAGAGAAGAGACAG